TGTTTACTTATTCTATCCAATTTCAATGAAGGAATTTTCAAGTTGAACCGACCCATTTTCAAAATATCAACTGGATGAATAAAAATATTGAAAAAGTCTTTCATTTGTCTATCATTATAGACAATATGGCCCATCTTATCTATGGAATTCGAACTTGAACTCTATTTACGATTTTTTATTTATATCTCATTAGCCCCTATTTCATATTTGAATTTTCATTTTAGCATATCAATGCAATGGATTTTTACGTTCGGCCTATTCCCCCTTTTTTATATCTATACCCCCTTTTTTTTCGTGGACGAATTCCGCATATTTTCACATAGAGGATTTACATATACAACATATATTACTGTCAAGAGTGAATTTCTTATTTATAGTTCTATGAAATAAACAAAAAAAGAAGGGATTCGGAATTTCATCCGGTTAGGATCGCTCTAAACCAGCCCATTATGTATATGATTTAGCATGCCAACTATTAAACAACTTATTAGAAAGGCAAGACAGCCAATCAGAAATGTCACGAAATCCCCTGCTCTTCGGGGATGTCCTCAACGTCGAGGAACATGTACTAGGGTGTATGTGCGACTCGTTCCGATCATGAGCTGAGAGAAAAGTAAACCTTTTTTCAGTATCAATGATCAGTACCAGTGAATAGGGTTCTTCTCTTCACTATCTAAAAAAGATGGATTTACCATCTCTTACGGTGTATCAAATTTATGGTTTCCATTGGTGCAAATCCAATCACTTCAATTTGTAATTTAAGATGAGAAAAAAGTATCCATTGGTAGCAAATGATTATCCATTAAGCGGTTCAAATCCTATTTGAAAAAGAAAAAAAATTATGCTTCCAAGAACGGACTAAGAAGGTCAGCTACCTAACTCATTTTCATAATTAAATACCGTTACTGTATAAGATAGGTCTCTGATTGTGAAAGATCTATTACTGGACATAGGGGGTAGAGCCAAAAAGTGTGAATTGTACAAGTTACCCATAGCATTCATTGATTAAATGAAGTAAGGAGCTCCGGTGTATAGAGAGGGCCTCACCGTTTAAGAAGTAATCATAGAGACGATGGAACCCACTAGTTAGCCATTTCTATTTACTACTTTTTGAGTGATTAGGCTTTTTTTTATACCTAATATTTAATTATTTCAAGGCAAAATAAAATGCCTAGAACTAGAAAAAAAGGAAAAAAATCGTGGTCGGGACGGTTATAGTAGCAAAAGCCATTGGAATTTTGATTTTATACATTGGAAGAATCCGTTTTGTTATTAATAGACTAGTAAAGGGCAAAAGAATAACTGAAAGAAAGAATGAGTTATTCATCAAAGTTTCTTTTCTTCAATGACCAGAATTAAACGGGGATATATAGCTCGGAGACGTCGAACAAAAATGCGTTTCTTTGTATTAGGTTTTCGAGGGTCTCATTCAAAACTTACTCAAACTATTATTCAACAAAGAATAAAAGCTTTGTTTTCGGCGCATCGGGATAGAGGTAGGAAAAAAAGAGATTTTCGTCGTTTGTGGATCACTCGAATAAATGCAGCAATTCGCGGGAGGTTGCTATCCTATAGGTATAGTACACTAATACACAATCTGTACCGGAAGCAGTTGCTTCTTAATCGTAAAATACTTGCACAAATAGCTATATTAAATAGGAATTGTCTTTATACGATTTCCAATGCGATTTTTTAATTAAAAAAAAAGAAAAAGAATAAGTGGATCGGAAGGAATCCACCGGAATACTTTTAATGGAGTTTCCTCAAGAATAAACTCGGAGAGGGTAGAATAGAAATTAGTACGAAAAAAAAATGATGATAAGGTCATCAAAACAAAAAGAGCAAAGACAAGACGCTCAAAAAAAAAGATTGATTTTCCTTTCCCGACTCGATTCTTTCTTTTATTTTTATTTCTTTCTTATTCTTACGACACTACAATTGAATTTCATTTTGTTTGATTATCAGATTTTTCGAATAAAACATCAACCTACGTTTGAGTTCGGATTTGAATTTTGATTCAATTGAAAATTGAAGGATAAGCCCATTTCAATTTTATTTAGTTCTAGTTCTAAGACTTCTAGTTCTAGCGGTCGATTTCCTTCTTTCAAATCGTTTCGCATACTTATTATTACGAATTGCATACTTATTAGTACGAAAGGGTAACAAAGATAAAATACGAGCCCTTTTTATAGCAATAGTAATTAATCGTTGTTGTTTTAAAGTCAATCTATTTACTCGCCTAGATAATATTTTTCCTTGTTCACTAATAAATCGACTAATTAAACTTATGTTTCTATAATGAATTCGATCCCCCGATTGGATCGGGGGCAAACGCCTACGAAAAGATCGCTTGGATTTATTCATGATACGAAAAGATCGCTTGGATTTATTCATGATTTGTTTATTCCTTATCTCTCAAAATAAAAATCCTATCCTTATCTATATTTCTAAAATTCTAAAATATTATTTAGTCCTATTTGGATCGTACCGAATTATGGAATTTATAGGATTTGCTTTGTTTATTATTTTAAATTTATGTATATGTAATAATTATATAGAAATAATGTAATAATGAAAATGAATTCAAATAAAAAAAAGAATAATATATTCTATGTACTAATAGTTATATTACATATAACTAATTCTATACCTAAAGTAAGTCATATTTTCATATTCCTTGGGAGAGTGGTGACATATGACATATAGGCAGCACTCGATTTGATCTATTTCTTTATCTCCCCGTGAGTTGTATGTTCGTAACAATAGGGACAGAATTTCTTCAATTCCAATCGACTAGGCGTATTGTGTCGATTTTTTTGAGTGATATATCTGGAAATGCCCGTTGATTCCTTATTAACACCGTTTCGAACACAACTGGTACATTCCAAAATAATCGTTACTCGGACATCTTTACTCTTAGCCATGAACCCCCCTTTGGTTTTAATCTACCCCACCCTATCTCGTTGATTTTCCGGTCAAAAACGAATAAGAAAAAAATAGAAGTTGCTAACTAAAAATCAAATTATGAATGATGATTTTGTTGTAATCAATTGAAATCAATATTAATAATATAGTAAATAATAAGTAATACAATGATTTCTAACTTTATTTAGAATCAAAATTTAGAATAGAATCACAGTGGAGTATTTCATTGACACATTTTGTAGAATATTTTGTAGAATACGTGTTTTGTTGCCTTAGCCGCATTTCTGTTTTCGTTCGACTAGTCATTTAATTGGAGCCCGAACCCAAGTTTCGGTGCGGGTGAATCTACTATTTTTTCCCCCTACCCTCCCTTATTTGATCTAATTCTAAAAAACGAAAAAAAATGGGGGGATAGTCACAGATATTTGATTGTATCTCTAATCTCCTTCACCCCGTCCCACGGCAATAAAGAACTAGAATGAAAAAAAAGGAAATGTCAACGCATCCGGGAATAAACGATTGATCTCTATCAATAAACCCGCTAAAGAACCAAACCATAGAGTACTTAGTACTGGTGCTACAGAAAGATATGTTTTTAGATCTCGCATTTTAAATCCCCCTTCTTTATTGTATTACAATATGGTACTAGATATATAATCAGATGAATATTTAGTTAAGGACCACTTCCATTTGTCTATTTGTATGCGGAATCCCTAATTCAAATTAAAATGTACAATGATTCGATAGATAAGATTTTCCTTTTCTTAAAACAGAAAAATATGTAACTTTCCACCCAAGAATTTCCACGAAAAATATTTCTTTCTTATCTTAATAAATTTATTATAAGATCCTTATATGATATGAGACAAAAAGGGGGAATGGCAAGATAAACTGATATTGTATCAATAGAGGAACTAAAAGTGTGGAAAACAAGACAGGGATTCTCTATAATGACACTGTAGACCAATTGAAAGGGATGTAGCGCAGCTTGGTAGCGCGTTTGTTTTGGGTACAAAATGTCACGGGTTCAAATCCTGTCATCCCTACCTATTACTTCTCCTCCGAGCAGTAACGAAGGAGCAATTTTAGATCGATTCAAATTGAGCATACAGAATCTTTAATACTATTATATATGATATATAATAGTATAGGTGTGCAAGATATCTTGTGGTTTTATATAAAATAAAAAAAAAGGAATCCTCCCCCTTCCATTACAGTCTTATCTTATTGTGATAAGAAAGCGCTCTTAGTTCAGTTCGGTAGAACGTGGGTCTCCAAAACCCAATGTCGTAGGTTCAAATCCTACAGAGCGTGATTCTGTTCTTGTTAGGTAGAAAATTACACCGAACTCAAATTGAAATAAAAAAATGCAACAGCAATCTGACTCGACCTCCCATAGATTCAATTCAATTAAATGAATTAATAAAGAGGGGGGTCAGTCAAAAAAAAAAAGAAAGAGATGTTAATTAATCAAAAGTCCAACTGATCGCCACGTCTATATTGTAAATATGCAGTTACAAATAATCCAGCCAAAGTAATGGGAATTAGACCTAAGACGATTCCAAATAGAAAAACTTCAATCATTTTCAATTTTTTTTTTTATTTTGAAAGGGAAAAAGAGAGGTAATATCTATCCATAAATATTAATCTGTATTACCCATGAATCTCAATGACAGATAATTGGTAATTAGCGCAGTAAAGAACTATAGAATCTATGCATATAGTAAATAACGATTTGTTTTTGTGAATTGTTCGTTCATTCAAATTCAATTCATTTTCAAATAAGTCGTATCTTACTCAAACCAATAAATAGAGCTGAGGTTATAGTTAAAGCCACTAGTAAAAAACCGAAATAACTAGTTATCGTAGGCATGAAGGGACTAAATGAAATATGTTCTTTTTATACATATGTTTAGAAAGCACTTTCCTAAATTTTCATTTTTGAAAGAGATAGGGATAAGCAAAAATACCACCAATTGAAGGAATAAGTTCAATTGAAAATTTTCGATTCAGCAATCATTATAGACAGTATTCACAAAACAAAAAACAAAAATAGACTGGCAGGAGTAGAAAAG